AGTGCAGCCGGTTGGATCCAACCTATTCTTGAAATATACAACTCGCACACACTCCCTTTCCAAAAAAAATCAATACACCAAGCACTACACTTAGATTTATTGGATTTGTTGCTAAAATATCGGTATTAAACCCGAAACTCCCGGCGGATGGCCAATGGCCCAAGGAAAGGAAAGAATCGGTTACATTTTTCATATGTGCTCCTCTTATAGATAGGACTAACAAAGAACAGAGTTCTTTTTGTATCACTTCGCTCGCCCCTCCTTTTTTTTGAAGTTTCCAATAAGTATCTTATTGGGTTAGGTCTTAGGTCTCATGTCAATTGCGAAATATCTCCCTTGTTGAATTCCTAAAATAAAAGTAAACAAGTTTTCCATAGTAGACGGGAAGGAAGAAAGCGGGCAAATCCACTAATTCCTCATCCTCAAATCAGGCCTTCCCGGGTATGGTATTGTCTCAACAAATACATAATTTAGGAGTAAAGTGTTGATATAATTCGCAGAAGTGAACGGCAACGAGTTAATAGAAAAAATATGTAACGTACTTTTTGATTTGAATTCTAGGATTCAATTAAACAAAAGGATTCGCAAATAAAAGCGCTAATGCCACGACCAGCCCATAAATTGTCAAAGCTTCCATAAAAGCTAGACTCAGCAATAAAGTACCTCGTATTTTACCTTCTGCTTCCGGTTGTCTTGCAATACCTTCTACGGCTTGGCCCGCAGCAGTACCTTGACCAACTCCGGGCCCAATAGAAGCAAGCCCTACGGCCAATCCAGCAGCAATAACGGAAGCGGCAGAAATAAGTGGATTCATGATAAGTTCCTCATACTAAAAAAAAAATAGTTAATGATACAAGTAACCAATGAATTATTACTTATTTGATCATTCAAATCTATCGAGTCGAAGTAACTAAAAACTTCGAATGAAAAAATTAGATAGGGATAACCCTTATATAACTAGTATATATCTAATATCACATATACATTAGTTTCTTTCATAACGTAAACCACCCATATTTTATATGGAATCGGATTCTAGAATCTTTCTTCGAAAGATATACAGGGTCTGGGCAGACTTATAGACATTACCATATATCTACCATGACCCTCCAATCCATCTTTTTTTTTCACAATTTCGTAAGTCTATCTTTCCCCCTACAACTCTAATCGTATATACATACGTATTTGTATCTATTATGTTCCCCAACCAAGAACCGAGTAGATTATCTTGAACCGTGCATTTCCGGAATTGGGATAATCTAAAAAAAAAGACTATTTCGAAAGCTAATCAATGATGACCTTCCATGGATTCCCCTATATAAGCCGCGGCTAAAGTTGCAAAAATAAGAGCTTGAATACCACTTGTAAATAATCCAAGAAACATAACAGGTATAGGAACTACTAAAGGTACTAAAGAAACAAGAACAACAACTACTAATTCATCAGCCAATATATTCCCGAAAAGTCGAAAACTAAGAGATAGGGGTTTTGTGAAATCTTCTAGGATGTTAATTGGTAAAAGTATTGGGGTTGGTTGAATGTATTTCCCGAAATAACCTAATCCTTTTTTGGTAAGACCCGCATAAAAATATGCCACTGACGTCGGTAAAGCTAAAGCAACAGTAGTGTTTATATCATTTGTGGGGGCGGCTAACTCCCCATGAGGTAACTGTATGACTTTCCAAGGTAAAAGGGCACCTGACCAGTTAGAAACAAAAATAAATAGGAACATAGTTCCAATAAAGGGAACCCAGGGACCATATTCTTCTCCAATCTGAGTCTTGCTCAAGTCTCGAATAAATTCAAGAACATATTCGAAGAAATTTTGACCGTCGGTCGGAATGGTTTGTGGATTTCGAACGGCTATGATGACTGAACCTAATAAGATAGCAATTACGACCCAAGAAGTGATAAGTACTTGGGCATGAATTTGTAAACCTCCTATTTGCCAATATAAATGTTGGCCTACTTCTACACCTGATATATCATATAATCCTTTGAGCGTTTTAATGGAACATGGTATAACATTCATATTGTCCTCGGACAGAAATCAACTTAAAAAAAGGAATTATTTTGATTCAACCATCTCTTTCTCAACTCATCTCTACTTTAATCATTAATCATATATTTAGGATATCAAGAAATCACATAAAAAAAAGATAAATATCCCCATTTTTTTTTTTTTTTAATCCAAGACAAGAATAGTAACCAATTCAATAAATCTATGAAGTTCCCGACTAATTAACTAATCTTATTATTCTTAATCATAACATAATCATAATCAACAACTTCTTATATAGCTAGAACGACCCTTACAAATTGCGGATACTAATTTATTAAGAATCAATCGAATTGAAGCTATAGCGTCATCGTTGGCTGGAATCGAAATATCTGCGAGATCTGGGTCACAATTTGTATCAATTAAACAAATTGTTGGAATCCCCAAAATGATACATTCCCGAAGGGCCGTATATTCTTCTTGCTGATCGACGATGATTACAATATCGGGCAACCCCGTCATATATTTGATCCCACCCAGATATGTTTGCAAAGTAGATAATTTTCTCTTCAACATTGCAGCATCTCTTTTGGGGAGACCATTAAGTTTCCCCATCTTTTGTTCTGCTCTTAAATCCCTAAACTTATGCAGTCTCGTTTCTGTAGTAGACCAATTCGTTGACATACCACCAAGCCATTTTTTATTAACATAATGACATCGAGCCCTTATTGCAGCTGATGCTACTGAATCCGCTGCTTTATTTTTGGTACCAACTATTAAGAAATTTTTTCCCCCACTTGCTGCATCAAAAACTAAATCACAGGCTTCTGATAAAAAACGAGCAGTTCTAGTAAGATTTGTAATATGAATACCTTTACGCTTTGCAGAGATGTAAGGGGCCATTCTAGGATTCCATTTCTTAGTACCATGACCAAAATGAACTCCTGCTTCCATCATCTCTTCTAAATTGATGTTCCAATATCTTCTTGTCATTTTTTCCCGCACTTTCTCTTTTTTTTGAACAAATAAAAAATTGTTCCGACGGAACCTTCTACCGGGATTGACCGTTGATACACAGCCCCAACCATTCATTTTTATTATTAATATTTCATTTTATTTATTACCAAATCAATAAATAGAAAGTCAAAAGAAAGAATGAATCTACCCTTACCTTAGGAATTATGAAATCGCGTAAATGATTTTTCTGGTGTCTCATGGAAATTGTTTGGGACGCAAGAAAAAAAAAATTCTCTATGATGTAACAAAATATCTCTCATTTCCAACTCGAATAGATTTTGATTTTGGATTTCCAAATGAATGTTCTTGTCTTGCCTTGAGTGGTACACTAATTTTTGGAATCCGGTACCGACAGGGATAATCCCCCCCAGAACAACATTCTCTTTCAGGCCCTTCAACCAATCAATACGGCCTCGTAGAGCAGCTTTTGCTAAAACTCTAGCAGTTTCTTGAAAACTTGCTTCGGATATGAAACTTTGAGTATTCAGGGATGCCTTCGTTATTCCCAATAAGATTGCCCTATAACAGATTGCTTCGTCCAAAGCACGCCCTGCTCGTTCCGCTCGCAACAATCCGATTAATTCTCCAGGTAAAAAAACATTAGACATTCCATCTTCTGAAACCAACACCTTTGATGTTACTTGACGTACAATAATCTCTATATGTCTATTATGAATCTGCACCCCCTGGGATCGATAAACCTTTTGAATCTTATTAACCAAAGAGATACGACTTTGGGCTATGGTTAGCTCAGCTCCAATCAAGAATCCCCAGGGGATTCCAAGAATTTTTGGTATATGTTCGTTCCAACTTTCAACTCTCCTTTCAAGGTTCATCGATATTGAACCAACCGAACGCACTTCTAAGATTTGTTCCACTTTTGGAAGACCCTGTGTTATGTCACCAGATCGCGATTTTTCATATATAAATGTAACTAATGTATCTCCTTCATAAAGGGTTTCCCCATAATGTCCATGAACCGTTGCTCCTGGAGTAGCCAAATAGGGCTTAGCTGATCTTATAACTAAAGAGTCAATATCAATAATTAAAATTTGACCTGATTTTTTTATGTATGATCCATCTTGAAATAGACATATATTTTCACAAAGAAATTGCCCAAGGCTCATTATTGCGGATGTCTCTTCCCAAAAATCGATTTCGATAAAGTACCAATATAAATAGAGTGGAGTCAAAATGATGTCATCACCCGTATAAATCCTTTTATTTTCAAATATTATATAGCAATGAAATACTTGAAGTACTTGGAAAGTCTGTTTCAAATTGTCAAGTTTCAAATATTTATTTAACAAGATCTGATTATGAGTTATTAAATGAAAAGATGAATAAAAATTCACTATTTTAGGTGCAATAGTACCTAAGGGGCCAAACCAATCCCTTATTGGGTTTACGGGGTCCAACCATGTTGTCACATCGTTGTTATATTTCAAACCGTTGACGTTGAATGAACTAACTCGAGAACAATTGAATGATGACAAAATTATCAAAGACTTACATTCCTTATTTTGATTCAACAACGTACCGATAGTTCCTTGATGTTGGGTAAATGATTGAATCTTCGCCTTGGAAAAAAAAGGATTGATATTGGTACGATCTAATCGATTATCGGGAATTAATCCCGAACCCGCCGTATCATACCTTTTTCCGGTATACGAAGTCGTAGACTTGACTAACTCAATTCTTATGAAATCGCGAATCAGATCATTTGCCCTTACCTCAACAAAGGAAGCATGAACCTCTTCTATAGAACCATTTTTTTCTTGGTCCCAGTTCAATACTAAGCAAGCCCGAACCAATTGAATACTTGTGTGATAAATTCCTCGAATTGACTTTCCATTTCCATAAAGGATATAATTGAAAACTCTAAGTTGGACATTGTCTTTTTCCTGCAAGAGATCCTGAGGGAAAAGTCTTGTTAAATTGATCCCATCAGCCATTTCATATGTGACTACGGGCCGAACCGAAACAAAATACTTTTTTTTGGTAGGTGTGATCCGTTGGACATAGATCCAATTTTTCCATTTTTTGGATTCCTTAGAATTTTTTTTTTCCGGTTCTGGTGGTATCAAAATGCCGCTGTGCCTGGATATCTTATCTGTCTCTCCAGGAAAATAAATATCTCCAGAAAAAATTTTCAGTTCAATACTTTTTTTTTTTCTCTCCACTCGGACTAATCCACCTACTCGACTTCTTGTATTTAAAGCGAGTCGTGTATCTACTCCAATGATACTATTGTTCCGTACCATTATGGACGAAGCTCCGGGTAAGATATGCACTTCTTCGGGAATAAAAAAAAACCGATCCACTTTTATTTGGTATTTTGGACTAAATTCTTTTGCTCCTCGATACTCAATCAAATCTTCTTTTTTTACGATTGAATTCGCCTCTACGGTCCCATATTTAGTAATTCCCGAACTATTTCTTTTGTATCGGGGATCATCAAAATAAGCAAGAATACTATTTCTACGTAAAATACCATTTATGGGTATTTCAATCGAAATACCAAAACCGGGTATCGGTTCTTTCTCTCGTTCTTGATCATACCGTAATGGAATACGAAATTGATTTCTTCGCCTTTTCGACAAGAAATCAGAATTCTCTCGTAGAACCGAAGGATATATGAAATTCCAATGACCCTTGGATTTGATTCCATCAAGTCTTGAATAGTCAAGAATTTCCCTATCTTTTTGATCAGAAGTATCCAACAATTTATGTTTTACTCGATCATTAGTGATTGAGAGGTCAGAGATATATCTTTCTTCGACAGAAAAAGAATGAACATTCATTTGATCTTGATCCTTGTGGAGCGAAAAAGACACTATACTGGATCTGCATGGCCTTCCCGCTAATATCCACAAATGGCTTGTTTTTGGTAATAGATGAACATTACCATATGTATATTCAGGTGCATGGTAGACATCGGTACTCCAATGCATTTCTCCCTCTGATTCAGAATAAATATGTTTTCGAACCCTCTCTTTAAAATGAAAAGTGGACGTTCCGGCACGAATCTCAGCAATCACTTGTTCTGATTCTACATATTGATCATTTTGAACTAAAAGCAAACTTTTTGGTGGAATATTCACATTATGTATAATATCCCGACTCTCAATGGTTACATACAAGTCTATAGAACATAGAAAAGCAGGCTGCCCATGACGGTTACGTGTGGGATGAACCAAATCTTCATTGAACCTTATTTTTCCATTAGAAGGAGCTCGTACATGTTCGGCAGTACCGCCCGTGAATACTCCGCCAGTATGAAAAGTTCTTAATGTTAGTTGAGTCCCCGGTTCCCCGATTGATTGACCCGCAATAATACCCACGGCTTCTCCCAATTCGACCAGGTCGCCACGAGTGGGGCTCCGGCCATAACATAATTGACAAATCCAAGATGTATTCCTGCAAGTAAAGGGGGTTCGAATATATATTGGTTGTGCTCGAAAGGTTATGAATCGATTGGCAAGTCCAATTCCAATATCTTGATTTCGAGTGGCAATGCACCGTATACCCATATATATATCGTCTGCTAATACACGACCCATTAGTGTTTGGACAAAAATTTTTTCCGTCATCCCATTTCGAGGACTCACGTAAATACCTCGGATAGTACCACAATCTGTTCTACGTACAATAATGTGTTGAACTACTTCAACAAGTCTACGCGTGAGGTACCCAGCATCTGATGTTCGTACAGCAGTATCCACCACTCCTTTGCGGGCTCCGTAGCAGGAAATTATATATTCTGTCAAAGAAAGTCCTTCACGTAAATTGCTTTGAATGGGTAAATCAATCATTTGTCCTTGGGGATCCGACATTAATCCTCTCATACCTACTAATTGATGTACCTGAGATGCATTTCCTCTAGCTCCCGAAAAGGACATCAGATGGACTGGATTAGAAAGATCAGTCATCCGAAAATTAGGATTCATTTCTTGTCTCAAATATTCACTTGTAGCATACCATATCTCAATGGATTGACGTAATTTTTCTACCGCGTGTACATTCCCATAATGATGGTGTTTCTCCAAAATAAAACTTTGTTGTTCAGCGTCTTGGACTAACCATCCCTTAGAAGGTATTGTTAAAAGGTCATCAATTCCTAATGAAATAGATGTAGCAGTGGCTTGTTGGAAACCCAAAGTCTTCACTTGATCCAGGATATGTGATGTATATGCCATTCCGAAATGATCTATTAATCTGCTAATAAGTCGTTTCATAGCAGTTCCATCTATCACTTTATTGTGAAAGGCCAGGTTGGCCCGTTCTGCCATAAGTACCTCCATATTTCGACGAGTAGTATTGGACAATGGACCTGAGTTAGTGATTCGAAAACTTCCTTTCCTCAATCTTTATTTTCACATAGAAATTCATAAATTATAATGATACCAATGAAATTGGATAGACCCGACTTCTCACAGGCACGGGTATCAATTAATCTAATTTCTTAGTTTAGATAGCGTATG